TTTATATGTTTTTTTATCTTTTTTTATGTTATTAGAATTACTTCAGTTATTCAATTGATCTTTTTTCTCTATATTCTAATTATTATAATTCTATTTTATATCAAAAAAATTGGCTCAATAAAATCTGGTTTTGCTGTTATAGAACACGGTATTCTATATTCTATAGTAACAATATTCTAACAATATTCTATAGTAGCAAAGCAATAAGAAATACAAATAATAAATTTAACGAATAATAAATTTAAAAGTATGAATAGAACAAAAGAGGGGGGAGGAAATAAGAAAGACAAATTTATACAAAGCTAGATATGAATCATCCGCACCCTCTTTTTTGTATTTCATTAATTGAAGTTTGTTTGATTAAGACTAAGTTCTGTAAAAACCCCCGCCTTCTTTAAAATATCATGAACAGTTCCTGTGGGTTGAGCTCCTTTTTCAAGGAAATACAGAATAGCGGGAACATTTAAATAGGTTTGATTATTTATCGGATCATAAAAACCCACTTTTCGAAGATCTCTTCCCTCTCTTCGGGATCGAACATCAATTGCAACAATTCGATAAACGGCTCATTGGGATAGATGTAGTTAAATAATACCCCCCCCCTAGAAACGTATAAGAAGTTTTCTCCTCGTACGGCTCGAGAAAAAAAATGATTAATTAAAAGGTATGTCTATGTATGGAATTATATGATTATGATATGGAATTAGAATGTCAAAAAGATCCATAAAGAGCAAATCAATTAGACATTTAAACCCGTCTTTTTTTTTTTCGAAAAAAAAAGAAGAAAAAAGCATTCGTACTCTCATAACTCAAGTCAAATAACTCTCAAAATGCTAAAAAAACCTTAGGCATTCCTTTATTGAGTGGTCTCTAACCCCTTTTTTGTTTGTCTCGCTTAGAATCTATTTCGATTCGTCATTTTAATCTAGTTGTTGAGAAAAGTGAAAAGGGTATTTCCTTGTTCTAGGATCTTTTATCTTTGCCTTGAATCATTGGGTTTAGACATTACTTCGGCGATATTTAATCATTTCAAAAATGGCAGCAACACGCCCTTTTTTTCTCTCTTTTTTTCTTTCTATCAAAGAATCATATGAACGATTAATTCCCGCATGATACACTTTTGATCGAAAGAGTTTTACGAATTCCAACGATTTTTCTTTTTGATTTGAAAATAGTTTGAATCGGAGCCTTTCGATTTATATATCAAAAATAGACTTACGAAGTTGTTTCAACTTATTGATTTCCATTAACTAACCCTAGATCCTTGCCCCTTAAAACTGGATGTTTCTCTTCGAGCTCCATCCTGTACTATATTACATTACAACCCAACAAAAAGACGGATTGTAATAGAACAAAGGATGTCGAGCAAAAAGCACCTTCATTTCTACATAATGGAAAGTGGTGGGTTTTGACATCCACAGCTGATCATGTCCTTCAAGTCGCACGTTGCTTTCTACCACATCGTTTCAAACGAAGTTTTACCATAACATTCCTCTAATTTGGAACATTGATTCAATTATGGAATCATGAATAGTCATTGGTTCAGTCGATACATAATAATCTATCTAGAGTTCTTCCTTCTATATGAAAGAAATTTCCTTCTCTATGCTATATGAAATAAATAGATAATTTAGGAAGAAAAAGCCTTAATAAGAATTCAAACTAACCCATATTGTATGAATGCAATATATTTTTATTCTTTTTTACTTTTATTATACTTTTCTATTCTAAAAATTAGAAAAAAAAAAAGAAAGAATATCTAATACATAGTACGAAAATAATAAGAATATCACAAATATTCACAAATATTATAAATAACACAAATAAACTAATATTTTTGAATATACCTTGCATCGTCAAATAACCTGATCGATCAAATAACTGGATCGAATAGATCCGCCAATCTCATAGTTCTTCGAGTGCCAATCTTAAGCTTAAGAAATCATTAAAAATAAAAAGCAAGAATCCCATTTTCTACACTATTTGACTCTTAGAAAGAAGGTTATTAAAAAAAAAAAAGAGCAATTTAGATTCGGATATCATTATTCTAATATATGAAAAGAGCATGCTCTGGGACGGAAGGATTCGAACCTCCGAATAGCGGGACCAAAACCCGTTGCCTTACCACTTGGCTACGCCCCATTTAGATTTCTATTTGAAACTACTAAACACTAATATGGGTATTCCTTGTTCGTCAATTCCAGTTCAAAATAGCTATGGAATAGATTAGATTCTTGCTACGATTTTTGCACGTAGGGATAGAGAATTAAACTGAATTTATTGATCATTACATAGAATTCAATTAAGATATTGTATGAAAGTATGATTTCTTCTATTCTCTTGTAAGAATTGAAGGCTTTTTGATTGGGTGAGTTCAAAGAAGTATTGTTTAGTCTGCCTTATTTTCCTTTCTTCATTTTTTCCTTATATCAAAAAACATATTAATAACTCAATCAAAATTATCTCCAAGAACAAAATTTTGTTATGCTTAATATCTTTAATTTGATCTGTATCTGTTTTAATTCTGCCTTTTTTTCGAGTAGTTTTTTATTTGCCAAATTGCCCGAGGCCTATGCTTTTTTGAATCCAATCGTAGATTTTATGCCAGTAATACCTCTTCTCTTTTTTCTCTTAGCCTTTGTTTGGCAAGCTGCTGTAAGTTTTCGATAAGATCCTGAATACTGTCCTAGAAAAATTCATGATTGATTCAAGAAAAAAAAATTAACAATTGAAAAGATCAGATAAGTCTTACACTATGAACGAACCCTCAATTCCCTCAATTCAAAGACTTAAATTCTTGGATAGCCATAATAAATCTGGATCATCCCATTTCCTCATTCTGACCCTTTTTCGCCGACGAACCCTATTTAGATTAGAGTCTGCCACAATATATAATTGTTTAATTGTTGGTATGAAATAATTTTGTTTTGTAATGAACCACTTAACTCTTATTACAAGTGAATTTATGAAAATTCTTTTTGATTTCTAGAATTTCTAGAAATCACTTTATTTCTTGGTGTCAAAATCAAAATAAAATAGGATATTAGGATATGTGGTATAGTGGTATAAAAACGGGGAATCTATTCTCTTCTTTTTCCAAAAAAATGATCTTGGAGATTGTGTAATGCTTACGCTTAAACTCTTTGTTTACACCGTAGTTATATTCTTTGTTTCTCTCTTCATCTTCGGATTCCTATCTAATGATCCGGGGCGTAATCCTGGACGCGAAGAATAATAAAGGGAAAGTTTCTTGCTTCATTTTTAGAATTTTAGAAATGGTATTAGAATTTGATCTATTCCACTGCCAAAAACTGAAACGGAAAGAGAGGGATTCGAACCCTCGGTACGAATAACTCGCACAACGGATTAGCAATCCGACGCTTTAGTCCACTCAGCCATCTCTCCTAATTGCGAAAAGATAATTACTATGTTACAGCACACAAAAAGAAATGCTTGAAAAAGCCCTTTTTACTTTACTTTGTTATATAGATTCTTCATTTTATTATTATATAGATTGATTCTATAGAATATAGATATATCCAACTTTTCTAGCAACTTTTCTAGAGATATATAGAACTTTTATCAGTAATTCCATTTCATTTATATTATATTCTATATCCTTTATATTCTTAAAATATTCTTAAATAAAACAAGGGCTCTAAAGAAATATCTCAATAAAAAAAAGAAAGAATATCGCTTTGATTTCGCCCAAAAGAGGCTTTTTTTTATTTACAATTTCCACGGACCGGCCTGGTCAGTACCCGGCCGGGCTCATTTTTTTATTTTCAACTCAAATAACTCATTTTTTCTATGATTCTGCGATCTGACTTGTTTTGTTGTAACAAAAAAATCTTGGTATTGGATTGAATCAACAATCAGAAGCAGAAGAAATCCTATTTCCGTTCCTATGATATAGAATCCAAATATTATTTCTATTCTTTTTTTTCTTCCTATTTCTTTTTATTTCCATTTATTTTACTAGAATAAATAATAAAAAAAAAAACTATGGATTTTTGCACAATCCATTTTTATGTTATGACTAAGTCTTTTTGTCGAACGCTATCTATCAAAACTCCTATAACACAAGTCTTCTGACAAAAGGCGGCAAGGCTCGAATTTTCGGGATTTTTTATGCTCCTATCTTGTAATCCTATCTTGATTACGCCCAATTCCCCTGTTCGACAAAGGGTCCCTTTATATACAATAATCACATTGTAGCGGGTATAGTTTAGTGGTAAAAGTGTGATTCGTTCTATTAATCCCCTTAAGAGTTAAGGGGTCCCTCGGTTTGATTCATATTCCGAGCAAAAACTTTATTTCTTAAAAGGATTTAATCCTTTACCTCTCGACGAAAGATTTGAGGAAGAATATACATTCTCGTGATTTGTATCCAAGGGCCAATTAAATTATATCAATTCCATTTTATATATAAATATATATATATAATTTATATTGAATAGAAATTAATATTGAAAAATTGGATTATGAAATTACGAAACATAATTTTTTTTGAATTGGATCAATACTTCCAATTGAATAAGTATGAGGAAAAGATCCATGGATAAAGATAGAAAAGTGTATTTCTAATCGTAACTAAATCTTCAATTTTTTTTTATAGGATAGATTGAAGCAAAATAGCTATTAAACAATAACTTTGGTTTACTAGAGGCATTTACATCTTGTTTTAGCTCGGTGGAAACAAAATGCTTTTCCTAAGGATTTTCTCAAATAGAAATAGAGAACGAAGTAACTAGAAAAATTGTTCTATTCTAATCCCACTTTTCTAGAAGGATCATCTAGAAAGCGAATTGGTTTGAATTGAATGCATTCAGACAGAAAAGCTAACATAGATGTTATGGGCTGAATTCTTATTTCATTTCGTTCCTGCCTTATTTATATTTTATATATTTTCTTTTTTTTTTGAATTTATCCATCTTCCATAAAGGAGCCGAATGAAACCAAAATTTCATGTTCGGTTTTGAATTAGAGACGCTAAAAAT